TATCGGATTTTTAATGTATTCCATCAATGTTGGTTAGTCAAATTCCAATGAAAACCACATAATTGAAAGAAATGAAATGTCCGAATTTGAGATTTATATGATCAATAAACTAAGGTTTTGTTGTTATCGACCATGGAATTCGACAGAAGCAATGATAAATAGATACGAATAAAGCAGGATAAGGGGGGAAATGAAAAAATAGTAGAGAAAAAGTTATACAAAGTTATATACAAATCACTACCCCCCCCCCCTTGGTATTTCTTTAATTGAATTTCGTTTGATTAGGTCGAAGTTCCTTAAAAACTTCCGCCTTCTTTAAAATATCCTGAACAGTTCCTGTAGGTTGAGCACCTTTTTCAAGGAAATATAGAATAGCAGGAACATTTAAATAAGTTTGATTCTTCATTGGATCATAAAAACCCACTTTTCGAAGATCTTTTCCTTCTCTTCGGGATCGAACATCAATTGCAACGATTCGATAGACGGCTCATTGGGATAGATGTAGATGAACAATACCCCCCCTAGAAACGTATAGGAAGTTTTCTCCTCGTACGGCTCGAGAAAAAATGATTTGATTCGAAGTTTTGTCTATGTATGGAATTCTAATAAATGACAAATGGGCCTAGAAAATCAATTAGACTATGATTTAAGTCTTTTTTTCTTCTTCCTTCCTGAAAATGAAAAAGAAAGCATTCGTACTCATAACTCAAGTTAGATAACTCTCAAATAGCTTAAAGGAAAAAATATTTAATCAATTTCATTTATTGAGTGGTCTTTACCCCCTTTTGTTTGTCTCGTTTAAAATTCTATTTTGATTCTTCAGTCTGATCCAGTTATTGAGACTATCGAGACAATTAAAATGGTGTTTCCTTGTTCTGGGATCCTTTATCTTTGTTTTAAATCATTGGGTTTAGACATTACTTCGGTGCTTCTTAATCCTTTCAAAATGGCAGCAACATACCCTTTTTTGTGATTTCTTTCTATCAAAGAATCCTACGGACAGTTGATTCCCGCGTGATACACTTTGGATCGAAAAAGTTTGATCAATTCCAACAAGTTTTGCTTTTGAATTGGAAACTTACTCAAATTGGATCCTTTCCATTTCTATATCGAAGATATATTTACGAAGTTGTTCCAATTTATTGATTGGCATTAACCCTAGATCCTTGCCCCCGAGAAATGAATTAATCCTTTCTACTCGAGCTCCATCGTGGACTATTTACAACCCAAGAAAAAACGAAGGGTTCGAGTGGAACAGAACAAACGATGTCGAGCCAAGAGCACCTTCATTCCTATATAAATATAAAATAGCGGATGTAAAAATCCACAACGGATCTGTCCTTCAAGTCGCACGTTGCTTTCTACCACATCGTTTCAAACGAAGTTTTACCATAACATTCCTCTAATTTGGAACCGGTATGGAATTGATTCAATCATGGAATCATGAATAGTCATTGGTTCAGTTGTACATCGACATCGTAATCTATACTTTTTCTTCTATATCTATATATGATATGTGTAAAGATTTTTCTGAAGAAGTCTTAGCAAGACACCATCTTTAACATATATATATAAAGAAATAGAAATAGATAAACGAATAAATAAGTTCTTTTTGAGTCTGCAACTTCAAGTGACTCAATAGGATAGATTGACCTATTTCCTACTTTTTGAGTACTAAAGATTCAACATTACAAGGAATCATTCGAAATATTTATTAAAACTATTTCGAATGGAAAAAGGTTCCTATTTAGACATCATTAGTTGATTTGAAGAAAATTGGACAGTAAGGATCACATTTGATCATCTTAGGAAAGATAAGTCTTTCTTTTTTAATTGACTCATCACTGATTTCAAATAGATAAATAGATCACAGAAAAGAAGAAAGAAATCCCATTTTTTTTTCATGAGATGGATAAAAAAACTGATGTAAGGTAAGATTTGAATCTTTATTCTTTTCATCTGATTGCGAAAATCAAAATCGAAAAAATAGGGAAGGGTTTTCGTATCTATCAGATAGACTGAACAATTGTCACTGTTATAGATATTCTATAATACTTAATTTAAGTAATTTAAGTTTAAATAATTTAAGGGATCCCAAACCTTTTTCACAAAAACCGAAAGACTATTGTCATTAAAATAGAACGATACATACATATAAGCTAAACATTTCCTCATTTTATATATATTTATATATTTTGTTTAACATGGGATTGAGTAATATTTCAATAATCGAATCTTGTCATAAAGTGAATAAAAGGGATAGGATAAATCACCCCTGCCTCAATCCAATCGTTACATAGATTTACAATTCTTGCTTATAGCCAAACAAAAAAAAATACCTAAATCAAATGAGATTCAAAGAAAATACATCGATTCCATAACATATATAAATATGTTATTTGATCATTTGTTAATGAGATTTGGACAGACACAGATATTTAAATTAATACTGATTAGCTCCTATCCACTCCCCTATTCTTTCTATGGGAATGATAGAGCATAAAAAAAAAAGGAATCCTGATCCGGGATGGGAAATGACTTGTCTAGTTCCAAAGACAAACAATAAGTCCAAATTAAGTCAAGCTTTAGTCTAACCCACTAAGAGACTTAGTCCTATTGATTGAATTTAATTAGTACCAAGAACCCGCTCTTGTTTCGAATTCAGAGATCTCGAGAAAAATCTAATTACTAATTAGACTCCCTCATTTACGGGATAAATAATAAGAGATAGGGAATATAGATTCTTTTGCATCTCGATTCAAAATACATCCATCATTGAAAATTCAAATAGATATGGGATGGAAAGTTTTTCTAAGTAACTAACTTCCCTAAATATCAAAGGGAATGAGCATATGATGAAAAGCCCACCCAACTTTTTTGAATTCAAACTCTTTTGTTTTGATCCATGTTCTCATCTTACCTGATAAAAAATAGATTCAGGTCCAGCTGCGTGTCATTTGAACTCGATTCAGTTTAGTTTGTGAAAAAAGATATGATGCATATAATTCATATATAATTCATATAAGATAAAAAATAATCACATTCCATCTAACATTAGACTTTAAACAGAACGTTGTTCAAGAAAACAATCTTTATTCTAAAAAAATGGATATGGCTTCTGGGACGGAAGGATTCGAACCTCCGAATAGCGGGACCAAAACCCGTTGCCTTACCACTTGGCTACGCCCCATTTCAATTTCTAATCTACACTAAGAAACAATAATATTGGTATTGGTTGTTTGTCAACTCCAGTCCAAATATCTATAGAATAGATTGTTACTAGGATTTTGATCCATATAGATATAGAATTCAACTAAATTTATTGATCATTACATATAATTCAATTAAGATATTGTATGAAAGTATGATTTCTCCTATTCTCCTTTGAGAATTGGAGGATTTTTGATTGGGTGGGTTCAAAGAAAAAGAAGGATTTTTTGTATACCTTACTTACTCTCTTCCTTTTTCCTTATATCAATAACTCAATCAAAATGCAATTATCTCCAAGAACAAAATGTCTGTTATGCTTAATATCTTTAGTTTGATCTGTATTTGTCTTAATTCTGCCCTTTATTCGAGTAGTTTTTTCTTCGGCAAATTGCCCGAAGCCTATGCTTTTTTGAATCCAATCGTAGATGTTATGCCAGTCATACCTGTGTTTTTTTTTCTCTTAGCCTTTGTTTGGCAAGCTGCTGTAAGTTTTCGATGAGATCCTTAATAATATCCTAGAAAATTCATGATTTCTTCGAGAAAAAATTCTAACAATTGATAAAATCAGATAAGTTTTAGAGTCTGAACCCTCGATTCACACATTGAAATTCTTGGATAGTCGCCGTAAATCCGGCTTACCCCATTTCCTCCTTTTTTTTGACCCTTTTTCCAGTGAAAGACCCTAACCCTATTATATTAGGGTCTCCTAAGAATATCGAATTTGGATCTGAAAGAAATTTTTGTTAATGAAAAACTCTTATTCCAAATGAATTTCTGACAATTCATTTCTATTTTTAGAAAAACCTCATTTCTTGGTGTCAAAATAGGAAATGGGGTAGAAAAATGGAAGATCTATTCTCTTTTTTTTTTTTCAAAAAAGCATCTTGGAGATTGTGTAATGCTTACTCTTAAACTCTTCGTTTATACCGTAGTGATATTTTTTGTTTCTCTCTTCATCTTTGGATTCCTATCTAATGATCCAGGACGTAATCCTGGACGTGAAGAATAAAATCCAAAGGGTTTTTCCTTGGTTAATTTTCAAATTTTCTTAGGATTTTATCTATTCCACGCGTTTAACTAAGATTTGAAAAAATAAATAAATAAATCAAGTCATCAACGGAAACGGAAAGAGAGGGATTCGAACCCTCGGTACGAATAACTCGTACAACGGATTAGCAATCCGACGCTTTAGTCCACTCAGCCATCTCTCCCAATTGAAAAAGAGAATTACTACCTTACACATAATGTAAGGAGTCTTTCTTTCTCTATTCTATTCTATAGAGATATAGAAATCAGGAATTTTTTTTAGATAAAGGAAGGGCTCGAACGAGCCTATAAAAAATAAATAAAGAAAAAAAAAAGAAGACATCTTTGTGTTGATTTTGTTCGAAAGGCCCTTCTTATTCTGATGGCCTGGCCTGGTCAGTACCTAGCCGGGCCCCTTTTTTTGTTCCAACGAATTATAGATAAATAATGATTTATTTGATTTGAAAACAAAAATGCTTGTTATTTATTATATTCAATTGAATATAAAATATTCAAGCAACAACAAAAAGAAGAAAGACTATTTATTATTTTTCTATTTGAATTTTAGTTTCATTTTCGGAACTAAAAAAGAAACTATCGATTTTTCCACAATGCATTTTTCTGTTATGATTTTAGTGTTTTTTGTGATCCGTAGCTATCAAAACTTCTTCAGCAAAAGATAAAACTTTAGTTATTTAATTTAAATTAAATGAACCCTCCTTTCACTTTCAGAATCTCATTAAATTGTAATCCCCCCCCACGAA